TTAAAAATAAGCTAAAACTAAGCTTTTGGGTTCATACCCCAACTATAAAGGAAATACCTTTTTTTTAAATAATAAAGTGCCTGATTAAAGGAGTATTCTGATAGGATAAATTATGTAAAACTTTTTACCTTTATTAATTTTATATTTTATAGAATCAAACTATATCTAACAGTATCAAAAACTATTGTGCTTCTTACACTAAAATATAAATATATTAATTTAATGAATTTTAAATTCTCAAATTCTAAATTTAGAATATTTTTAATTTTTTTTTCTTTTAATTCCTCAAAAATATTTTTTTTTATTATTTTAATTTTTAGTACTTTAATTTCAATTTCTTCTAATTCTTGACTTGGATGTTGAATTGGATTGGAAATTAATTTATTAAGTTTCATTCCTTTAATTTCCAATTCTAATAATTTATTAGCAACAGAAGCATCATTAAAATATTTTTTAACTCAATCTATTGCATCTATTAATTTTTTATTTTCTATCTTATTAAAAATAATCTTATTAAAAAATTTTGATATAAATTTATTTTTATCAATTATAATCAATTCTTCAATATTAATAAAAATAGGAGCTGCCCCTTTCCATTTTTGATTCCCTAATATTGTAGAAGGTTTATCTTGATTTAATAATTTTATTTTAATAACATGACAAAAAATTACCCCCATAATTATTTTATCTTATTATTTTAATAAAAATTTTATTTTTATAATTATTATATTTAACGTTATTATTGGGGCTATTGGAGGCCTTAATCAAACATCTTTACGAAAATTAATAGCTTTTTCTTCTATTAATAACTTAGGATGAATATTAATAGCTATTATAATCAGAGAAAATTTATGAATTTTTTATTTAATAATATATTCATTTATAATTAGAATTATATGTTTTTTATTTTATATATTAAATATATTTTTTATTAATCAACTTTTTATTAATAATATAAATTCATTAATTAAAATTAATTTATTAATTAATTTTTTATCCTTAGGAGGATTACCCCCCTTTATTGGATTTTTCCCTAAGTGAATTATTATTAATTTTATAATTTTAAATAATATATATTTATTAACTTTTTTATTAATTATAATAAGATTAATTATACTTTTTTTTTATATTCGAATTATTTATTCTACATTTATATTTAATTATTTAAAAATAAAATGATTTAAAATTTATATTAAAAATAATAAAATTTCATTAATTAATATTTTTTCTTTTTTTTCTATTACAGGAATAATTCTTAGAACCTTTGTTTATTTATAAGGTTTTAAGTTAATGTAAACTAATAATCTTCAAAATTATTTATAAAGAAATATTCTTTAAGCCTTAGTAATTATTTTATTTACTCCTTAAAATTTGCAATTTCATATCAATTTTGAATATAAGGCTTAATTAATAAAAGAGAATTTTTCTCGTAAATAAATTTACAGTTTATCGCTTAAACTCAGCCATTTTATTAAAAAAATGCGAAAATGACTTTACTCTACAAATCATAAGGATATTGGAACATTATACTTCATTTTTGGTATTTGAGCAGGAATAGTTGGTACTTCTTTAAGTTTATTAATTCGAGCAGAATTAGGAAATCCTGGTTCTTTAATTGGAGATGATCAAATTTATAATACTATTGTTACAGCTCATGCTTTCATTATAATTTTTTTTATAGTTATACCTATTATAATTGGTGGATTTGGTAATTGATTAGTTCCTTTAATATTAGGAGCTCCTGATATAGCTTTCCCTCGAATAAACAATATAAGTTTTTGACTCCTTCCCCCTTCTTTAACTCTTTTAATTTCTAGAAGAATTGTAGAAAACGGAGCAGGAACTGGATGAACAGTTTATCCCCCACTTTCATCAAATATTGCTCATGGAGGAAGTTCTGTAGATTTAGCTATTTTTTCACTTCATTTAGCTGGAATTTCATCAATTTTAGGAGCAATTAATTTTATTACAACAATTATTAATATACGTTTAAATAATTTATCATTTGATCAAATACCATTATTTATTTGAGCTGTAGGAATTACAGCATTTCTTCTTCTTTTATCTTTACCAGTTTTAGCAGGAGCTATTACAATACTTTTAACAGATCGAAATTTAAATACTTCATTTTTTGATCCAGCAGGAGGAGGTGATCCTATTCTTTATCAACATTTATTTTGATTTTTTGGACATCCTGAAGTTTATATTTTAATTTTACCTGGGTTTGGAATAATTTCACACATTATTTCTCAAGAAAGAGGAAAAAAAGAAACATTTGGATCTTTAGGAATAATTTATGCTATATTAGCAATTGGATTATTAGGATTTATTGTATGAGCACATCACATATTTACTGTAGGAATAGATATTGATACACGAGCTTATTTTACATCAGCTACAATAATTATTGCAGTTCCTACTGGAATTAAAATTTTTAGTTGATTAGCAACTTTTCATGGAACTCAAATCAATTATTCACCATCTATTTTATGAAGACTAGGATTTGTATTTTTATTTACTGTAGGAGGATTAACAGGTGTTATTTTATCTAATTCTTCTATTGATATTACCTTACATGATACATATTATGTTGTAGCTCATTTTCATTATGTTTTATCTATAGGAGCTGTATTTGCTATTATAGGAGGATTTATTCATTGATATCCTTTATTTACAGGCCTATGTCTAAATCCATTTTTATTAAAAATTCAATTTTTTATTATGTTTATTGGTGTAAATTTAACATTTTTTCCTCAACATTTTTTAGGGTTAGCTGGTATACCTCGTCGTTATTCTGATTATCCTGATTCATATATTTCATGAAATATTATTTCTTCTTTAGGCTCTTATATCTCTTTAATTGCTGTTATATTAATATTAATTATTATTTGAGAATCTATAGTTAATCAACGAATTGCTTTATTTTCATTAAATATGCCATCATCTATTGAATGATATCAAAACCTTCCTCCTGCTGAACATTCATATAGTGAATTACCTATTTTAAGTAATTAATTTCTAATATGGCAGATTATATGTAATGGATTTAAACCCCATTTATAAAGGTTTTATCCTTTTTTTAGAAATGGCAACATGATCAAATCTTAATTTACAAAATAGAGCATCCCCTTTAATAGAACAAATTATTTTCTTTCATGATCATACTTTAATTATTTTAATTATAATTACAATTTTAGTTGGATATTTAATATCAAGATTATTATTTAATAAATATATTAATCGATTTTTACTTGAAGGACAAATAATTGAATTAATTTGAACTATTTTACCAGCAATTACTTTAATTTTTATTGCATTACCTTCTTTACGTTTACTTTATTTATTAGATGAATTAAATAATCCTTTAATCACTCTTAAATCTATTGGCCATCAATGATATTGAAGTTATGAATATTCAGATTTTCATAATATTGAATTTGATTCTTATATAATTCCCTCTAATGATCTTCAACCTAGAAATTTTCGTTTATTAGATGTCGATAATCGTATTATCCTCCCAATAAATAATCAAATTCGAATTATAGTTACAGCTACAGATGTTATTCATTCTTGAACTGTTCCTTCTTTAGGAGTAAAAGTAGATGCTAACCCAGGTCGATTAAATCAAACTAATTTTTTTATTAATCGACCTGGAATTTTTTACGGTCAATGTTCTGAAATTTGTGGAGCTAATCATAGATTTATACCTATTGTAGTAGAAAGAATTTCAATTAAAAATTTTATTAATTGAATTAATAATTATTCTTCATTAGATGACTGAAAGCAAGTACTGGTCTCTTAAACCATTTTATAGTAAATTAGCAATTACTTCTAATGATTTATAAATAAAGAATTAGTTAAACTTTATAACATAAATATGTCAAATTTAAATTATTACTAAAAAGTAATATTCTTTTATTCCTCAAATAATACCAATTAATTGATTATTATCTTTTTTCTTTTTTCTTTTAATTTTTTTAATTTTTAATATTATAAATTATTATATTTATAATATTAATAATTCCAATAATATTAATGTATCAAAATTAAATCTTAAAAATAAAAATTTAAATTGAAAATGATAAGTAATTTATTTTCAATTTTTGATCCTTCAACAAATTTATTTAATCTTTCTTTAAATTGAATTAGAACAATTTTAGGAATTTTATTTATTCCATATTCATTTTGACTTTTACCAAATCGTCATTATTTTTTTTGACATTTTATTTTAATAAAATTACATAATGAATTTAAAACTTTATTAAAAAATAATTATTTTCAAGGATCAACATTTATTTTTATTTCAATATTTTCATTTGTTTTATTTAATAATTTTTTAGGATTATTTCCTTATATTTTTACTAGAACAAGTCATTTAACCCTTTCTTTATCAATTTCTTTACCTTTATGATTAAGTTTTATAATTTATGGATGAATTAATAATTCTCAACATATATTTATTCATATAATTCCTCAAGGAACACCAACAATTTTAATACCATTTATAGTATTAATTGAAACAATTAGAAATATTATTCGACCTGGAACATTAGCAGTTCGTCTAACAGCAAATATAATTGCAGGACATTTATTAATAACCTTATTAAGAGGAACAGGACCAAATATAAATTATTATTTTATTTTAATTTTAGTAATAATTCAAATTTTATTATTAGTTTTAGAATCAGCAGTCGCAATTATTCAATCTTATGTTATTGCAATTTTAAGAACTTTATATTCTAGAGAAGTCAATTAATAAAATTAAATTTATTTTATTTTTAAATAATTAATGAAAACTACTTTTAATCACCCATTTCACTTAGTAGATTATAGTCCTTGACCTTTAACTGGAGCTATTGGAGTAATAACATTAGTTACAGGAATAGTAAAATGATTTCATAATTTTAATATAAATTTATTAATATTAGGATATTTAATTGTAATTTTAACTATATATCAATGATGACGTGATATTTGCCGAGAAGGAACTCTTCAAGGTAAACATACAATTTTAGTCACTAAAGGATTACGATGAGGTATAATTTTATTTATTGTATCAGAAATTTTCTTTTTTGTTTCCTTTTTTTGAGCATTTTTTCATAGAAGTTTATCTCCAAATATTGAAATTGGATCTATATGACCTCCTATAAGTATTACCCCATTTAACCCATTTCAAATTCCTCTTCTTAATACTATTATTTTAATTAGATCAGGAGTATCTGTAACTTGGGCACACCATGCTTTAATAGAAAATAATAATACTCAAACAACACAAGGATTATTTATTACTGTTTCATTAGGAATTTATTTTACTATTCTTCAAGCTTACGAATATCTTGAAGCTCCTTTTACGATTGCTGATAGTATTTATGGATCAACATTTTTTATAGCAACAGGATTCCATGGTTTACATGTAATTATTGGAACATTATTTTTAATAATTTGCCTAATACGACATTTAAAAAACCATTTCTCAAAAAATCATCATTTTGGATTTGAAGCAGCAGCATGATATTGACATTTTGTAGACGTAGTTTGATTATTCCTCTATATTTCTATTTATTGATGAGGTAATTAATTAATTAATATTTATATAATATATCTAGTATATTTGACTTCCAATCAAAAAGATTAATAAAAATTAATATAAATAATCACTTTAATAATAAATATTTTTTTATTAATTATAATTATTGCAAATATTATAATATTTATTTCTATTATTTTATCAAAAAAATCTTTTTCTGATCGAGAAAAATCATCACCATTCGAATGTGGATTTGATCCTAAATCTTCTGCTCGAATTCCTTTTTCTTTACATTTCTTTCTTATTACTGTTATTTTTTTAATTTTTGACGTTGAAATTGCATTAATTTTTCCAATTATCCCCCTATTTAAAATTGTAAATTTTTACCTATGAACTAAAATTAGATTTTTTTTTATTATAATTTTAATTATTGGCCTATATCATGAATGAAATCAAAATATATTAAATTGAACAAATTAAAATTAATTATATAATTAATTAATTTATATTATTATTATTATTTTATTAAATTTATTTAATTAATAAGGATTATAGTTTAATATATAAAACATTTGATTTGCATTCAAAAAATATTGATATTAATTCAATTTATCTTAAATAAGAAGCAATTTTGCATTTAATTTCGACTTAAAAGAAAGAGTTTAATTAACTCCTTATTTATTATTAACTATATATATATATATATATGTATTAATTGAAACCAAAATAGAGGTATATCACTGTTAATGATAAAATTGAATATTAAATTCCAATTAAATATATATATATATATATATATATATAATGAAATATAAAAGATTTAAAATTAAGCTGCTAACTTAATTTTTAGTGGTTAAATTCCATTAATATTTCTTCTTCTTCTTTTATCTTTATTCCTCAAATATTTTTTTTTATTATTTTTTTTTATTTATATAGTTTAAATTAAAACTTTACATTTTCATTGTAAAAATAAAAAAATTATTTTTTATAAATATTTAAAGATAATTATATATCTCCCTAATATCTTCAATATTATACTCTAATTATAAGCTATTTAAATAATATATACAACATATATATATATATATATATATATATATATATATATATATATATATATATATATATATATATATATATATATATATATATATATATATATATTTAAATTAATAACAATAATATAAATAATCTAATTAATATTCATATAATAAATCTAAATAAATAAATTTTTAAATTATTTATTTGAAAAAAATTATAAAAAATTGAATATTTTTTTATAATTATTATTATTCCATAACCTCTATAAATTTCTCTTCAACCTATATCAATAGTATTTATTAATTTTTGACCAAAATTAAGAAAATAATATCTAACTCCATAAGTAGATAAATTAGGTATAAATCATATTAAACATAAAAAATTTCTTATATTATAAAATATTAAAAATTTATTCACAGAATAAAACTGTATATTTCTTACTAAATAACCTAAAACACCACCAATAAAGCTAACATAAATTACTATTATTTTTAAATTAAATGGTAAATAAATTATATAAGGATAAGAAAAAATTATTCAACTTAAAAATCTACCTCTAATAATTCTCATAAATAATAAAACAAATATACTTTTTAATATTACAAAATCTTCATCATATAAATTATATACTCTAATTAAATTATAATCATTAACTATTAAATATATAATTAAACGAATTGTATAAAATATTGTTAATCCCGTAGATAAATAATATAAAAAAAAAACCATTAAATTTAAATTTCTAAAACTAACTATTTCTAAAATTAAATCCTTAGAATAAAATCCAGCTAAAAAGGGAATACCACATAAAGCCATATTAGAAATATTTAAACATAAAGAAGTTAAAGGAATATACATTCTAATTCCACCTATAAAACGAATATCTTGTATATCATTTATTATGTGAATAATTACTCCTGCACATATAAATAATAAAGCTTTAAATATAGCATGAGTTAATAAATGAAAAAAAGCCAATGTAGGTAACCCTATTCTTAAAATTCTTATTATTAAACCTAATTGTCTTAATGTAGATAAAGCAATAATTTTTTTTAAATCAAACTCATAATTTGCTCTAATTCCAGCCATAAATATAGTTAAACCAGATAATAATAATAAAATTTTTAAAAATAAAGTATTGACTAATAATAAATTAAAACGAATTAATAAATAAACCCCAGCAGTAACTAATGTTGAAGAATGAACTAAAGCAGAAACTGGAGTTGGAGCAGCTATTGCTGCTGGTAATCAAGATCTAAAAGGAATTTGAGCTCTTTTAGTTATAGCTGCTATAATAATTATTCTTCTAATTAATCTCATCTCTCAATCATTATTTATAAATTCTAAATAAAAAATATAATTTCAACTACCATAATTCATTATTCAAGAAATTACTATTAAAATAAATACATCACCAATTCGATTAGATAATGCAGTTAATATACCAGCATTATAAGATTTTAAATTTTGATAATAAATAACTAATAAATAAGAAACCAACCCTAGTCCATCTCAACCTAATAAAATACTAATAATATTAGGACTAATAATTAAAAGTATTATAGAACTAACAAATAATAAAACTAAAATAATAAAACGATTTAAATTTAATTCAGATCTTATATATCTTTTTCTATAATAAATTACTACAGAAGAAATTAAAAAAACAAATATCATAAACAATAAAGATATTCAATCCAATAAAATAGATATAACAATTCTCATAGAATTAAATGAAATAATTTCTCATTCTAAAAAAATAACTAAATTATTTATAATAAAATAAATTATTATAAAAAAATTTAATATACTTATTATTATTAAAAAAAAAAAAGAAATAAAACAAATAGAATATTTAATATTATTTATAATTTAAAATGAATTTTATTCATATTTTTGATACCACAAATCAATATTTTTATTAAATTATTTAAATAAAATCAAATTATACTATAATCAATTTTTACTACTATCAAATTTAAAGGTAATCAATGTAATATTAACATTAAATATTCTCGAGAAACCCCAGTATAATATCTATAAATTCCTGAATAATATTTTCCATGTTGAACATAAGAATATAAATATAATCTATAACCAGCTCTAAAAAAAGAAATTAATATTAATATAATTATAGAAATTCAAGATCATCTTATTAATCTATTAATTAAACTAATTTCACCTATTAAATTTAATCTAGGAGGTGCTGCTATATTAGATGATATTAATAAAAACCATCATAATCTTATTGAAGGTATAAAATTTATTATACCCTTATTAATATATAATCTTCGTCTATGTAATCGTTCATATCTAATATTAGCCAAACAAAACATACCAGAAGAACATAAACCATGACCAATTATCATAATATAAGAACCTAAAAATCCTCAATAATTTATAATTATAATCCCTCTAATAACTATACTTATATGAGCTACTGAAGAATAAGCAATTAAAGATTTAATATCTACTTGACAAAAACATTTTAATCTAATATAAAAACCACCAATTAGTCTAATTACAATTCTAATATAATTTAACTTTATATTAATTTGTTGTAAAAAAATTATTAAACGTATTAAACCATAACCTCCTAATTTTAATATAATTCCAGCTAAAATCATAGAACCAGAAACAGGAGCTTCTACATGAGCTTTAGGTAATCACAAATGAACAAAATATATAGGCATCTTAACTAAAAAAGCTATTACTATACAAAAATATAATATATATATATATTTATTTATAAATTTTAAAAAGTAAATTATTATTCTACTTATGTCATTATAAACATAAAAAATACCCATTAATAAAGGTAAGGATACAAATAAAGTATAAAATAATAAATATATTCCAGCTTTAATTCGTTCTGGTTGATACCCTCAACCAATAATTAATAATAAAGTAGGAATTAAACTTCCTTCAAAAAATAAATAAAATATAAATATATTTATTACTCTAAAAGTTAAATATAATATAATTAATAAAAAAATTAAATTAAATAAAAAAAAATTAACATGAAAATTTATCTTAAATAAATTTTCTCTAGCTATAATTATTAAGATAGAAATTCAAATTCTTAATAAAATTAAACCATAAGATATAACATCACAAGATAATATATAACTTAAATTACAAAATAAACCAATATTTATAGTCAAATTTATAAATAAAAACATTATTAAAAATAATAATATTTGAACCATTCAAAATATATTTTTTATAAAACAAAAAGGTATTAAAAAAATTATTATTATTAAAAATTTTATCATTTTAAATAAATTTAAATTTTAATTATTTATTTTTTTTTATTATTTTAATTTATTTTAATTTAATAAATTAAAACCTTGAAAATAATCATTACCATGTGTACGAATTAAAGAAACTAAAATAGATAAACCTAAAGCCCCTTCACAAACAGAAAAAACTAAAAAAACTATTAATAAATATAACTCATATTCAACATAATTTAAAAAAACTAATAAAAAAAAAAAAATTCTTAAAACAATAAATTCTAATCTTAATAAAACAATTAATAAATGTTTATGTTTTAAAACAAAAATTAAATTACCAATAATAAACATTAAAATAAAAATAATTCATATATTTAAATAAACTATCATTAGTTTTTATAGTTTAAAAAAAACATTGGTCTTGTAAATCAAAATTAAGTATATTACTTTAAAAACTTCAAAAAAAAAGAATTTCTTTATCTATAATCTCCAAAATTATTATTTTTATTAAACTATTCTTTGATTTGATATAACAAAAATAACCTTATCTTTTTTAATCTTTTTCACTTCTTTTTTTATAATATTTTTAAACAATCCTCTTTCTATAGGCTTAATAATTCTTTTTCAAACTTTATTAATTTGTTTATTATCTGGAATATTAATTAAAACTTACTGATTTTCATATATTTTATTTTTAACTTTTTTAGGAGGATTATTAGTATTATTTATTTATGTATCAAGTATTGCCTCAAATGAACTATTTAAACCTTCATTTAATACTAAAATCATATTTATTATTTCTTTAAGTTTATTAATTCTAATTCAATATTTATATATAAATAATTTATTTTGAATAAATTTTTCATTTAATTCAGATATAAATATCTTTTATAATTTAAATATATTTTTTAATAATGAAAATAATATTAATTTAAGTAAATTATATAATAATCAAACTTTCTATATTATATTAATATTAATTATTTATTTATTTATCACATTAATTAGAGTAGTAAAAATCACAAATATTTTCTTCGGACCTTTACGATCAAAAATATAATTATATATATATGTATATATATATATATATATATATATATAAATAAATGACAAATTCTAAATTTAATTTTTTACGAAAAACTCATCCAATTTTTAAAATTCTAAATGGATCATTAGTAGATTTACCTTCTCCTTCTAATATTTCATATTGATGAAATTTTGGATCTTTACTAGCATTATGTTTAATTATTCAAATTTTAACAGGGTTATTTTTAACAATGTATTATACAGCTAATATTGAATTAGCATTTTATAGTGTAAATTATATTTGTCGAAATGTAAATTATGGATGACTAATCCGTACTCTTCATGCCAACGGAGCATCATTTTTCTTTATTTGTATCTATTTACATATTGGACGAGGAATTTATTATGAATCTTTTAACTTAAAAACTACATGAATAGTAGGAGTTATTATCTTATTCTTATTAATAGCAACAGCATTTATAGGATATGTACTACCATGAGGACAAATATCTTTTTGAGGAGCAACAGTTATTACTAATTTATTATCAGCAATTCCTTATCTAGGATCAATATTAGTAAATTGAATTTGAGGTGGATTTGCAGTAGATAATGCTACATTAACACGATTTTATACTTTTCATTTTTTATTACCTTTTATTATTCTAATAATAACCATAATTCATTTATTATTTTTACACCAAACAGGATCAAATAATCCCTTAGGATTAAATAGAAATTATGATAAAATTCCATTCCATCCATTTTTTACTTACAAGGACCTTTTAGGAGCAATTATATTATTATTTTTTTTAATTATATTAACTCTCACTAATCCCTATTTATTAGGAGATCCTGATAATTTCATTCCAGCTAATCCTTTAGTTACTCCTGTACATATTCAACCTGAATGATATTTTTTATTTGCTTATGCTATTCTACGTTCAATCCCAAATAAATTAGGAGGAGTTATTGCATTAGTAATATCTATTTTAATTTTAATTATCTTACCTTTTACTTTTAATAAAAAAATTCAAGGTATTCAATTTTATCCTATTAATCAAATCTTATTTTGATCTTTAACAACTATAATTATTTTACTAACATGAATTGGTGCTCGACCTGTAGAAGACCCTTATATTATTACAGGTCAATTATTAACAATTTTCTATTTTTCTTATTTTATTATTAATCCATTGGTAAGTAAATATTGAGATAATTTAATTTATAACTAAATTATTAATTAATGAGCTTGTGTATAAAGCATTTGTTTTGAAAACTTAAGAAAGAATAAATTTCTATTAATTTATACTAAAAATAATCAAAAATTAAATTAAAAAAATTTTTAAACCTAAAAAAAATAATAAAAAATTCAATGAAATAGGTAAATATCTTTTTCAAGCTAAATATATTAATTTATCATAACGATACCGAGGTAAAGTACCCCGAACTCAAATAAATAAAAAAGAAATAAAAGTTAATTTTAAATAAAAAATAATTGTTAAATCAAAACCACCTATATATACTATAACAAATAATAAACTCATAAATAAAATACTAGAATATTCAGCTAAAAAAATTAACGCAAATCCACCTCTTCTATATTCTACATTAAATCCCGAAACTAATTCACTTTCACCTTCTGCAAAATCAAAAGGAGTACGATTAGTTTCAGCTAATATTGAACTAATTCAACATAATCTTAAAGGAAATATTATAAATATAAACCAAACTAAATTTTGATATAAATTAAAATATAATAAATTATAATCTATAATTATAATAATTCTAGATAATAAAATTATAGCTAATCTTACTTCATAAGAAATTGTTTGAGCTACAGCTCGTAAACCTCCTAATAAAGCATAATTAGAATTTGAAGATCAACCAGCAACTATAACTGTATAAACCCCAACTCTCATACAACATAAAATAAATAAAATCCCTAAATTAAAACTAATTAAATTAAAATAATAAGGAATAACCATTCAAATTAATAAAGATATAATAAAACCTAAAACAGGAGAAAAATAATATATAACATAATTAGAAAAATTAGGATAAATTTGTTCCTTAGTAAATAATTTAATAGCATCAGAAAAAGGTTGTAAAATTCCTATAAAACCTAACTTATTTGGACCTTTACGAATTTGAATATAACCTAAAACCTTTCGTTCTATTAAAGTTAAAAAAGCTACCCCAATTAAAACACCAACAATCAAAATTAATAAACCAATAAAAATTAAATATATATCATAAATTAACATTACTATCTATATAATTAATTATATATTTATGACTTCTAAAATCATTACATTTTTTCTGCCAAAATAGTTTATTTTTTTTTTTATATTAATTATTATTATATAAAAATTATTTAATAAAATTCAAATTAATAAATTTAATTTAAATATTTAATCCTTTCGTACTAAAATATTTTTTTTTTTAAAAGATAGAAACCAACCTGGCTCACACCGGTTTGAACTCAGATCATGTAAGATTTTAATGATCGAACAGATCAAAATTTTAAACTTCTGCATTTAAATTTTATCTTAATCCAACATCGAGGTCGCAAACTCTTTTTCTTATTTGAACTAAAAAAAAAAATTACGCTGTTATCCCTAAGGTAATTTTTTCTTTTAATCAATAATACTGGATCAATAACTCACTTATATATGTTAATAAATAAAAAAAGTTTTACTTATTTTTCTATCACCCCAACAAAATAAATAAAATTATTTAAATATTTAAAAATTTAAAAATAATTTCAATAAAATTCATTTATAAAACTCTATAGGGTCTTCTCGTCTTTTTAATTTATTTTAACTTTTTAATTAAAAAATTAAATTCTACATTTTATTTAAGAGACAGTCTATATTTCATCCAATCTTTCATACAAGTCATCAATTAAATGACTAATGATTATGCTACCTTTGTACAGTCAAAATACTGCAGCCCTTTAATTAAAAATCAGTGGGCAGATTAGACTTTAAATTATTTACAAAAAGACATGTTTTTGATAAACAAGTGAACATAAAATTTTGCCGAATTCCTTTTAAATAATTATTATAATTAATAATTAAATAAATAAAAATTATATACTAATTTTATCATTATAACTAATTTTAAATTATTTTAAATTATTTTTTTATAATTATTATAAATTTTTATTAAATTTTATATATTTATGAAATTATTTATAATAAATTATAATTAATTAACAATATAAATCATATAAATTTCAAAAAAAAAATATTTTTAAATTATATTTAATTTAATTTAAAGCTTATCCCTTAAATTATAAAATTTATTAAATAAGTTTTTAATTAATTAAAAACTTATTTAATAAATTTAAAATTAAATTTTTTTCTAAAAAAACTAGATATATTTAAGAACGATTAACATTTCATTTCAAATTAATTATTAAAAATATTTATGCCACAATAACTTTATTAATTAATTATCTCTCTTAAATTCGAGAATTTTTATTAAAAAAATCTTTTTTAATAAACTCTGATACACAAGATACACTAAATTAAAATTACTTTTACATTATTTTATTTTCAATTATTTCAAAATTCTTTTACAATACTAATCCACTATAAAATTTTTAATTTTTTCTATTAATATACTTTAACCCCCATTAAGTTATTAATATTTATTATATTTAAAAATTCTTTTATTATTTATTATCCTATTATTAATTTTTCCCCATCAAATTAATTATATATTATAATATCTTTTCAATGTAAATGAAAAACTTTATCAAGCTCTAATTTGTCTTTCTAGAAACACTTTCCAGTACCTCTACTTTGTTACGACTTATTTCAATTTTTTTTAACATATGAAAGCGACGGGCAATATGTACATATTTCAATTTTTAATCATTTTATTAAATTAAATAAAATTACATTTAAATCCACTTTCAATTAATTATTTCAAATTAATATTCATTTAAATAAATTTATTGTAATCCATTATATTCTTAATTATAATCTGCATCTTGATCTGATTTAATTTCTATTTTAAAATTTTAAATATTATTTTTATTGAAAAATATTTTTTTAACAACGATATACAAAATTAAAAATTAAGTAAATTTATTCGTGGATTATCAATTATTAAACAGATTCCTCTAAATGAACTAAAATACCGCCAAATTATTTAAGTTTCAATAAATAATTACCTACTATTTTAGTATATAAATTTAAATTTTTATAATAGGGTATCTAATCCTAGTTTTTTATAAAATTTATTAATTCATAAATTTTTAATAATTTTTAATTAAATTAAAATTTCACCTAATAATTTAAAATTTAAATTATTAAATTAAATTTTATTATTTAATTTAACTAATAAAATTTAATTTAATCTTTGTGTAACCGCAACTGCTGGCACAAAATTTGTTATTAATTTAAATATTACTAAATCTTAATTTCTTATATTTTTAATATTAATTACTACCAAAATAAATAATTTTATTATTAAAATAAAAATAAATTAACACTAAAATTTATATGTAAAATAAATTTAAAATAAATTTCTTAAACTATAAAAATTTATATTATATACACAATTTTTCACATAGAATTTTTTTTTTTTTTTTTTTATAATAAAATATTTTATAATACTATAGTATAATTATAATAAAATTATATATTAAAATATTTAATATAAATTATTAAATTTTTAATAATTTCTCTTTTTTCTTTTTCATAATATTCAAAATTGAATAATTAAATTCTAGAGGTAAACAATTAATATTAATATAAATAAATAAAAATTAATATTAATAATATTAATTTTTCTAATAATTTAATTAATTATAAATTTAATAATTAAATTAAAATTTAATTAATTATTAATATATTAATATATTAAATATTTAATATACATATATATATATATATAAATAATAAGATAAAAAATAGTTAATTTAATTTAAAACCATTCTTAATTTTTTTTCTTATAATAATAATAAATAAAAA